TCGACTCATTTGGCTCTCACACTCAATTACTTCAACTATTTAAGTAGGGAGGGAAATTCCCATATCTTTTTTTTTTAATGTAATGAGCCTATCCTCTCCCTCTCTTTTCTATTCATATTCCAAGATGTCACGACTAATCACTAATCCAAGACCAGAATATTTGGAGGACTCTTCTGACCGAACAAAACAAAAATATACAATTGTCAGCAAAGTTGTTTCTTTTTTTCTTCACTTCAAATCCAAAGAATTCTTCTTACTTTATATTACACACAGGTCGCCGATTTAGCATAAATAAGGGGTTGATGGGAATACCAATTTTTCAAATATTTTCCAATACAATACCAATACAATAAAAGGCTCAAATCATTTTATCGACATGAGTGTTTTATATCGAAAAAAAAATTCCAATTATTCATTTTGCAAACCCTTTTATTCTATATTAACATAGTAGTAGAAAGAGTACCATACTGCGTCTGGACTTCAAACAGTTTAGCTTTAACCATGTTAATGGTCCCACATTATTGGTTTGGTTGATAGAGAATCAAAGTATATTTACCAATGAATCGCGAAATGCTATGGTTCTTAAATATGATTTGAAATTGATTCAGAAGTAATTCGCGGAATTATGCACTTTTTTTCGTTCTAATTATAATGAAAAAAAGTACAGCTGGGTGGATCCAGCCTATTCTTGAAATAAACAACTCGCACACACTCCCTTTCCAAAAAAGATCACTACACCAAGCACTACACTTAGATTTATTGGATTTGTTGCTAAAATATCGGTATTAAACCCGAAACTCCCGGCGAATGACCAGCGAACCGAGGAAACGAAAGAATCGGTTATATTTTTCATATTATCTCCTCTTTTAGATAGACTAAAAAAAAAGGAACTCTGTTCTTTTGTATCACTTTACCTTTTTTACTTAATTACTTATTCTATTTCTATCTATTTATTTATTATTTACTTTGTATTTTTTGTTTTTTTTTTTTTTTTATTAATTTATATATTTAAAAATATTTTTTTTTTCAATTGGAAATTCCCAATAAGAACCGTACTTATTAAAATTAGGGGCCCGGTCTCGTGTCAATTATGAAAACCCTCGTTTGTTCGGTATGCTTATGCCAATTCCTCATCCTCAACTGAGGCCTTCTCCTGGATTATTGTCTCAACGAATAAGTAATTGTAGGAATTCAACCTTGATATAATTCGAACAGGAAAGGAACGCGGGTCTTTAAATCCGACAAAAAAAATAGCCTATTTATAGGATTAAATTATAGTTATAGGATTAAATTATAGGATTAAACAAAGGGATTCGCAAATAAAAGTGCTAATGCTACAACCAGCCCATAAATTGTTAAAGCTTCCATAAAAGCCAGACTAAGCAATAAAGTGCCTCGTATTTTTCCCTCCGCTTCGGGTTGTCTCGCGATACCTTCTACAGCTTGACCCGCAGCAGTACCTTGACCAACTCCAGGTCCAATAGAAGCAAGCCCGACAGCCAACCCAGCGGCAATAACGGAAGCGGCCGAAATCAGTGGATTCATGATAAGTTCCTCGCACAAAAATAAAGAAATAGTTAATGATACAATCGTCCAATGAATTATGACTTAATTATTCCATCACTAAGATTCATACAATCGAAGTAACTAAGAACTCGGAATTGAAGTAATAATATTATTATTGAACCATCAAAGACATTTTTATATCTCTTTTTTAGTTCCGATCCACAGGATTTTTGTGAATCCATACAACTTTTGTTTGGTTCTTTCATTTCTTTTTTCCGAACCCTTTATTTTGATTTTTGAATTCTTCGTTCGTTAGTTTTCTTTATTTCATCGCTTTATTCATTCATATTCACTTTACAGGTAAAGACGAAACCAAAGAATTTCTATTGGAATCTTTATCTAAGTTACCAATAGTAGGGCAGATTAGATATATCTTTAGTTGATATATAACTAGCAATATCGAATATCACATATACATGTCTTTCTTCCATAACGTAAACCAACTATTCATATCTTAGATTCAAACTATACGTATCTTAAGTTAAGGTCAATCGTATTCTAGAATCATTCTTGGAAATATACACAAGAGTTGGCTTATAATCATTGGACCCAATATACCATACCCAATTCTGTCCCCCTCTCCCAATCACCCCATTTTTTTTTTTTATTTTTTATGAATTCTTATTTTTTGTAAATTCGTCTATTTCGATTGTAGTCGTGTTAGATAATGATAAATAAAAGAAATAGACGAATTCTTTAGGTCGAAGCCTTGCATATAAATAAATATAAGTATTTGGTTGCAGTAAGGTCATTCAATTTATTATTTATTAATATTTTCTTTTGGTCAATCGTTGAATTGAATAAAATCAACCGAAATGGGAATCGTTCTATAAAGCAAAAGCATCTTTCTTTTCTTTTTTTTTTTTAATCATTCACCGTGTAAATTGTGATACTATAAGAATTTTTATTCAAATCATGACCCCTGATATTTGATATTGGAATTGAATGAACAAAACAATAGAATGAGAATATTCATTGGCGGGGGAGTATAATAACGCCAAACTGGAATTTTAGGTTTAGGAAAAAGATCTTTTCGATCTCTTTCCTTTTTTTATTTTACAATTCCCCAATATCGTATCGTAATTTTTTTCTATGACTCTTGGTCGTATATTTCGTATTTGTATATTTCCATTTGTATATTGATGTTTCCTAAGTATATTATCTTGAGTTACGCATACATTGCGTTATTCTAAACTAAAAAAAGAGACTATTTCGAAAACTAGTCAATGATGGCCCTCCATAGATTCGCCTATATAAGCCGCAGCTAAAGTTGCAAAAATAAGAGCTTGAATGCCGCTTGTAAATAATCCAAGGAACATGACAGGTATCGGAACCACTAAAGGTACTAAAGAAACAAGAACAACAACTACTAATTCATCAGCTAATATATTCCCGAAAAGTCGAAAACTAAGTGATAAAGGTTTTGTGAAATCTTCTAAAATATTAATGGGTAAAAGAATTGGAGTCGGTTGAATATATTTACTGAAATAACCTAATCCCTTTTTAGAAATACCCGCATAGAAATATGTTACTGACGTGAGCAAAGCTAAAGCAACGGTAGTATTTATATCATTCGTAGGTGCGGCTAACTCCCCATGAGGTAACTGTATGATTTTCCAAGGTAAAAGAGCACCTGACCAATTAGAAACAAAAATAAATAGAAACATAGTTCCAATAAAGGGAACCCATGGACCATATTCTTCTCCAATCTGAGTTTTGCTCACGTCTCGAATGAATTCTAGGACATATTCGAAAAAATTTTGACCAGCAGTCGGAATGGTTTGTGGATTGCGAACAGCTATAAGGGCTGAACATAATAAGATAGCAATTACAACCCAAGAAGAAATAAGTACTTGAGCATGGACTTGGAAACCTCCTATTTGCCAATAAAAATGTTGGCCTACTTCCACACCGGATATATCGTATAACCCTTTTAGTGCGTTGATGGAACATGATATAACATTCATATTGCCCTCTGACAGAAATAGAACTTTAAAAAGAATTATTTTGATTCAACCCTTTCCTTTTCGACTTGTCTACTTGAATTAGAATTATCTATTTTGAATCCCCGCCAATCACATAATATCCGCAAGTTTTTTTATTTCTTTTGTGCGATTCAAGAAGAGTAACCGATTCCATAAACCTATGTAGTTACCAAAATAATTTATTTATCTTAATTTATTTATCTTATTATTAATCAAGGATTTCGTATATAGCTAGAACGACCCTCACAAATTGCAAATACTAATTTGTTAAGAATTAATCGGATTGAAGCTATAGCGTCATCGTTTGCTGGAATCGAAATATCGGCAAGATCGGGATCACAATTTGTATCGATTAAACAAATTGTTGGAATTCCCAAAGTGATACATTCTCGAAGAGCCGTATATTCTTCTTGCTGATCAACGATGATTACAATATCGGGTACCCTCGTCATATATTTAATCCCGCCCAGATACGTTTGCAAGCGTGATAATTGTCTCTTCAAGATAGCTGCATCTCTTTTGGGAAGACGGTTGAGTCTCCCCGTCTTTTGGTCTGTTCTCAAATCCCTGAACTTATGAAGTCTCGTTTCTGTAGTGGACCAATTCGTTAACATACCACCGAGCCATTTTTTATTAACATAATGACATCGGGCTCTTATTGCAGCTCGTGCTACTAAATTCGCTGCTTTATTTTTGGTACCAACAATTAAGAATTGTTTTCCCCTACTTGCTGCATCAAAAACTAAATTACAAGCTTCTGATAAAAAACGAGCAGTTCGAGTCAGATTTGTAATATGAATACCTTTATGTTTTGCAGAGATATAAGGCACCATTCTAGGATTCCATTTCCTAGTACCATGGCCAAAATGAATTCCTGCTTCCATCATCTCTTCCAAATTGATATTCCAATACCTTCTTGTCATTTCTCCCCATCCTTCCTCTTTTTTTTTTTGAAAAAAAAAAGAGACGAGATGCCTGAAATAAATAATTGTTCCGAGGGAACCTTCTCTTCTACCAGAGATTGGCCATTGATACACGACCTAGGCCATTTATTACTTTCTATTAGTTATTATCTTTCTTTTCTTACCATTAAAAAAAATCAAAGGATCACAAATAGTTAAAAGAATCCAGCCCTTAGGACTTATTAAATCCTCTCAATGATTGTTCGGATGTATCACGTAAAGTCTTTGAAATGTAAAAGTCAAATAATTCTCTGTGGTGTAATAAAATATCCCTCACCCCCCCCCGAATAAAGTATTTTTTTGTGTTTCCAAAAGAATATTGTTATGCTGCCTTGAACAGTGCACTAATCCTTTGAATCCGGTACCAACGGGTATCATCCCCCCCAGAACAACGTTCTCTTTCAGGCCTTTCAACCAATCGATCCGACCCCGGAGAGCCGCTTTTGCTAAAACTCGGGCGGTTTCTTGAAAACTTGCTTCAGATATA